GGTCTGTCATTGTTGTGGGCCCCTCACTTTCATTACATCAATGTGGATTGCCTCGCGAAATCGCAATAGAGCTTTTCCAGACTTTTGTAATTTGTGGGCTAATTAGACAACACCTTGCTTCGAACATAGGAGTTGCTAAGAGTAAAATTCGGGAAAAAGGGCCGATTATCTGGGAAATACTGCAGGAAGTTATGCAGGGACATCCAGTATTGCTGAATAGAGCGCCTACTCTGCATAGATTGGGCGTACAGGCATTCCAGCCCATTTTAGTGGAAGGGCGCGCTGTTTGTTTACATCCATTAGTTTGTAAGGGATTCAACGCAGACTTTGATGGGGATCAAATGGCTGTTCATGTACCCTTATCTTTAGAGGCTCAAGCGGAGGCTCGTTTACTTATGTTTTCTCATATGAATCTCTTGTCTCCTACTATTGGAGATCCCATTTGCGTACCGACTCAAGATATGCTTATTGGGCTCTATGTATTAACGAGCGGGAATCGTCGAGGTATTTGCGCAAATAGGTATAATACATGTAATCGAAGAAATTATCCAGATGAAAGAATTGACGATAATAGCTATAAGTATACGAAAGAACCCCTTTTTTGTAATTCCTATGATGCAATTGGAGCTTATCGGCAGAAAAGAATCAATTTAGATAGTCCGTTGTGGCTTCGGTGGCGATTAGATCAACGCCTTATTGCTTCAAGGGAAGCTCCCATCGAAGTTCACTATGAATCTTTGGGTACCTCTCATGAGATTTATGGACATTATCTAATAGTACGAAGTGTAAAAAAAGAAATTCTTTCTATATACATTCGAACCACCGTGGGCCATATTTCTCTTTATCGAGAAATCGAAGAAGCTATACAAGGGTTTTGCCGGGCCTGCTCATATGGTACCTAATCATCTGGTGTCTAAACTAAGTAATTCTACGACTCCTTGAGCCTTTCCGGTTCAAGTATGACCACCATTGCTGACCTTTCTACGCGAATCAAGATCGAGAAAAGGAAGTTTTCCACTCATTGACTAAAATCCATTGGCGAATCCTACTCAGCGGAATACGGAGGTACTTATGGCAGAACGGGTGAGTCTGGTCTTTCACAATAAAATGATAGATGGAACTGCCATTAAACGACTTATTAGCAGGTTAATAGATCACTTCGGAATGGCATATACATCACACATCCTGGATCAAGTAAAGACCCTGGGGTTCCAGCAAGCCACTGCTACATCTATTTCATTAGGCATTGATGATCTTTTAACGATACCTTCTAAGCGATGGCTAGTCCAAGATGCTGAACAACAAAGTTTTATTTTGGAAAAACACTATCATTATGGGAATGTACACGCGATAGAAAAACTACGGCAATCCATTGAGATATGGTATGCTACAAGTGAATATTTGCGACAAGAAATGAATCCTAATTTTAGGCTGACTGAGCCTTTTAATCCAGTCCATATAATGTCTTTTTCGGGGGCTAGAGGAAATGCATCTCAAGTACACCAATTGGTGGGTATGAGAGGATTAATGTCTGATCCCCAAGGGCAAATGATTGATTTACCCATTCAAAGCAATTTACGCGAAGGACTTTCTTTAACAGAATATATCATTTCTTGCTATGGAGCCCGCAAGGGGGTTGTCGATACCGCTGTCCGAACATCAGATGCTGGATATCTTACGCGCAGACTTGTTGAAGTAGTTCAACACATTATTGTACGTAGAACAGATTGTGGCACTGTCCGAGGAATTTCTGTGAGTCCTCAAAATCAAAATAGGATGATGTCGGAAAGGGTTTTTAGCCAAACATTAATTGGTCGTGTATTAGCAGACGATATATATATGGGCCAGCGATCCATCGCCATTAGAAATCAAGATATTGGGATTGGACTTGTCAATCGACTCATAACCCTTCGAACACAATCAATATCTATTCGAACCCCCTTTACTTGTAGGAGTACATCGTGGATCTGTCGATTATGCTATGGTCGGAGTCCGACTCATGGTGACCTGGTTGAATTGGGGGAAGCCGTAGGTATTATTGCGGGTCAATCTATTGGAGAACCAGGGACTCAACTAACATTAAGAACTTTTCATACCGGCGGCGTATTTACAGGGGGCACTGCAGAACATGTACGAGCCCCTTTTAATGGTAAAATCCAATTCAATGAGGATTTGGTTCATCCCACGCGCACACGTCACGGGCATCCGGCTTTTCTATGTTCTATAGATTTGGATGTAATTATTGAGGGTGAAGATATTATGCACAATGTGACTATTCCACCTAAAGGTTTTCTTTTAGTTCAAAATGATCAATATGTCGAATCAGAACAAGTGATTGCTGAGATTCGGGCGGGAGCATACACTTTGAATTTTAAAGAGAGGGTTCGAAAACATATTTATTCTGATTCAGAGGGAGAAATGCACTGGAGTACTGATGTGTACCATGCACCCGAATTTACATATAGTAATGTCCACCTCTTGCCAAAAACAAGCCATTTATGGATATTGTCGGGGGGTTCACGCAGATCTAGTGTAGTTTCTTTTTCACTCCACAAGGATCAAGATCAAATGAATATTCATTCTCTTTCTGTCGAACGAAGAGAGATTTCTAGCCTCTCGCTCTCAGTGAATAATGATCAAGCGGGCCACAAATTTTTTAGTTCTGATTTTTCTGCTAAAAAAAAAGGTAGAATTCTTGCGATGTCTGATTATTCGGGATTTAATAGAATCATAGGTACTGGTCATTGTAATCTCATCCATCCTGCAATTCTCCACGCAAATTCGGATTTATTGGCAAAAAGGCAAAGAAATGGATTTCTTATTCCATTCCACTCGATTCAAGAGCAAGAGAAAGAGCTAATGCCCCATTCGGGTATCTCGATTGAAATACCCGTAAGGGGTATTTTCCGTAGAAATAGTATTCTTGCTTATTTCGACGATCCTCGATACAGAAGAAAGAGTTCCGGAATTACTAAACGGGGGGCTTTGGGGGCGCATTCAATCGTTAAAAAAGAGGACTTGATTGAGTATCGAGGACTCACAAAAATTAAGCCAAAATACCAAATGAAAATAGATCGCCTTTTTTTCATTCCGGAGGAAGTGCATATTTTTCCCGAATCTTCTTACCTAATGGTAAGGAATAATAGTATCATTGGAGTAGACACACAAATCACTTTAAATATACGAAGCCGGGTGGGCGGATTGGTCCGAATGGAGAGAAAAAGGGGAGGGGTTGAACTAAAAATATTTTCGGGAGATATCCATTTTCCCGGAGAGATAGATAAGATATCCCGACACAGTGGCATCCTGATACCGCCAGAAAGTGAAAAAAAAAAACTTAAGGAAGCCACTAAGGAATCAAAAAAATTGAAAAAGTGGATCTATGTTCAACGGATCACACCTACCAAGAAAAAGTCTTTTGTTTTGGTTCGACCCGTAGTCACATATGAAATAGCGGACGGTATAAATTTAGCAACACTCTTCCCCCAGGATCCGCTGCGGGAAAAGGATAATATGCAATTTCGAGTTGTCAATTATGTCCTTTATGGGAAGGGCAAAGCCGCTGGGGGAATTTCTGATACAAGTCTTCAATTAGTTCGGACGTGTTTAGTGTTGAATTGGGACCAAGACAACAAAAGTTCTTCCGTCGAAGAGGTTTGTGCTTCCTTTGTTGAAGTACGTACAAATGGTCTGATTCGAGATTTCCTAAGAATCAACTTAGTGAAATCCAATATTTCGTATCTCAGAAAAAGGGATCATCCGTCGGGTTCAGGATTAATTTCTGATAATGGTTCAGCTCGCACCAATAGGTTTTATTCCGTTTTTGGCAAGGCAGGGGTTGAACAATCGCTTAGACAAAATCAAGGAACTATTCGTACGTTGTTGAATAAAAATAAGGAATGCCAATCTTTGATAATTTTATCATCATCTAATTATTTTCGAATGGGTCCATTGAACGATGTAAAATATCACAATGTGATAAAACAATCAATTCCAATTCAAAAAGATTCGCTAACTCTAATTAAGACTTCGTTGGGACCCTTAGGAACATTCCTTCAAATTGCGAATTTTTATTCATTTTACTATTTAATAACTCATAATCATATCTCGGTAACTAAATATTTGAAACTTGACAATTTAAAACAGCCTTTTCAAGTACTTAAATATTATTTAATGGACGAAAACGGGGAAATTTATAATCCTGATACAGATAGTAAGATCCTTTTGAATCCATTTAATTTGAATTGGTATTTTCTCCAGCCTAATTATTGTGAGGAAATGTCCCCGATAATTAGTCTTGGGCAGTTTCTTTGTGAAAATGTACGTATAACCAAAAGGGGACCATACCTAAAATCCGGTCAAGTTTTAATTGTTCAAGTTAACTCTGTAGTAATACGATCAGCTAAGCCTTATTTGGCTACTCCTGGAGCAACTGTTCATGGGCATTATGGAGCAATTCTTTACGAAGGGGATACATTAGTTACATTTATATATGAAAAATCGAGATCTGGTGATATAACGCAGGGTCTTCCAAAAGTAGAACAGGTGTTAGAAGTGCGTTCGCTTGATTCAATATCGATGAACCTAGACAAGAGAGTTGAGGGTTGGAACGCGAGTATAACAAGAATTCTTGGGATTCCCTGGGGATTCTTGATTGGTGCTGAGCTAACTATAGTGCAAAGTCGTATCTCTTTGGTTAATAAGATCCAAAAGGTTTATCGATCGCAGGGGGTGCAGATCCATAATAGGCACATAGAAATTATTGTACGTCAAATAACATCAAAAGTTTTAGTTTCCGAAGATGGAATGTCTAATATTTTTTTACCCGGCGAACTGATTGGATTGTTACGAGCGGAACGAATGGGGCGCGCTTTGGAAGAAGTGATCTGTTATCGAGCTATCTTATTGGGAATAACGAGAGCGTCTCTGAATACTCAAAGTTTTATATCCGAAGCGAGTTTTCAAGAAACCACGCGCGTTTTAGCAAAAGCTGCTCTCCGAGGCCGTATCGATTGGTTGAAAGGCCTGAAAGAAAACGTTGTTCTGGGGGGGATAATACCAGTCGGTACCGGATTCAAAGGATTAGTCCACTGTTCAAGGCAGCATAACAACATTCTTTTGGAAAGACAAAAAGGGAATTTATTCGGGGGGGAAATGAGAGATATTTTCTTACACCACAGAGAATTATTTGACTCGTGCATTTCAACGACTTTACATGATACATCAGAGCACACTTGCTTAGAGGGTTTAATGAGTCCTAGGAGCGAATTCTTTTAACTATTTGTGATCATTTGATTTCTTAATGGTAAGAAAAGAAAGATAATAATGAATAGAACGAAGGATAATAATGAATAGAAAGTAATGAATGGCTGGGGTCGTGTATCAATGGTCACTCTCTGGTAGAAGAGAAGGTTCCCTCGGAACAATTATTTATTTCAGGGCGCCTCGTCTCTTAAAAAAAAAAGAGGAAGTGGGGGAGAAATGGCAAGAAGGTATTGGAACATCCATTTGGAAGAGATGATGGAAGCAGGAATTCATTTTGGCCATGGTACTCGGAAATGGAATCCTAGAATGGCACCTTATATATCTGCAAAACATAAAGATATTCATATTACAAATCTGACTCGAACTGCTCGGTTTTTATCAGAAGCTTGTGATTTAGTTTTTGATGCAGCAAGTAGGGGAAAACAATTCTTAATTGTTGGTACTAAAAATAAAGCAGCTGATTTAGTCGCGCGAGCTGCAATAAGGGCTCGGTGCCATTATGTTAATCAAAAATGGCTCGGCGGTATGTTAACCAATTGGTCCACTACAGAAACGCGACTTCACAAGTTCAGGGATTTGAGAACGGAACAAAAAGGGGGGAGACTCGACAGTCTTCCCAAAAGGGATGCCGCTATTTTGAAGAGACAATTATCGCGTCTGCAAACGTATCTGGGCGGGATTAAATATATGACGAGGGTACCCGATATTGTAATCGTCGTTGATCAGCAAGAAGAATATACGGCTCTTCGAGAATGTATCACTTTGGGAATTCCAACAATTTGTTTAATCGATACAAATTGTGACCCCGATCTCGCAGATATTTCGATTCCAGCAAACGATGACGCTATAGCCTCAATCCGATTAATTCTTAACAAATTAGTATTCGCAATTTGTGAGGGTCGCTCTAGCTATATACGAAATCGTTGATTAATAATAAGATAAAGAAATTTTTTTGGTAACTCCATAGATTTATGGATTGGGTACTATTTCTGAATCGCACAAAAGAAAAGAGACAAACCTGGTGGATATTATGCAATTAGTAGATATTCAAAATATACAATTCAAGTAGACAAGTCGAAAAGAAGATGGTTGAATCAAAATAATTCTTTTTAAATTTATATTTCGGTCAGAGGGCAATATGAATGTTCTATCATGTTCCATGAATACACTAACGGGGTTATACGATATATCCGGTGTGGAAGTAGGCCAACATTTCTATTGGCAAATAGGTGGGTTCCAGGTCCATGCCCAAGTACTTATTACTTCTTGGGTTGTAATTGCTATCTTATTAGGTTCAGCCTTTATAGCCGTTCGGAATCCACAAACCGTTCCGACTGCCACTCAAAATTTCTTCGAATATATCCTTGAATTCATTCGAGACGTGAGCAAAACTCAGATTGGAGAAGAATATGGCCCATGGGTTCCCTTTATTGGAACTCTGTTTCTTTTTATTTTTGTTTCTAATTGGTCAGGTGCTCTTTTACCTTGGAAAATCATAGAGTTACCTCATGGGGAGTTAGCCGCACCCACGAATGATATAAATACTACCGTTGCTTTAGCTTTGCTCACGTCAATAGCATACTTCTATGCGGGTCTTTCCAAAAAGGGATTGGGCTATTTCAGTAAATACATTCAACCGACTCCAATTCTTTTACCCATTAACATTTTAGAAGATTTCACAAAACCTCTATCACTTAGTTTTCGACTTTTTGGGAATATATTAGCCGATGAATTAGTAGTTGTTGTTCTTGTTTCTTTAGTACCTTTAGTGGTTCCTATACCCGTCATGTTCCTTGGATTATTTACAAGCGGTATTCAAGCTCTTATTTTTGCAACTTTAGCTGCGGCTTATATAGGCGAATCTATGGAGGGACATCATTGACTCGTTTTCGAAATAGTCTTTTTTTGTAGCTTAGAACAAAGGCAATGTATGCGTAACTCAAGATAATCTACTTATACTTAGGAAAAATACATATACTTAGGAAAAATACATATCCAAATATAAATCTACAAATACAGCATATACGATCAAGAGTCGTAGAAAAAAAATTACGATATTGGGGAATTGTAGGAAAGAGATCTAAAGGATCTTTTTCCTCAAATTCCTCTTTGGCCTTATTATATCATCCCCCCCTCTCCCCGCCAATTAATATTTTCTTTATATTGTTTTGTTCATTTTTGTTCATTCAATTCGAATAGCAAATACCAAGAGTGATAATTTGAATAAAAATTCTTATAGTATCACAGGCGGGTGATTAAAAAAAAAAAAAAGAAAAGAAAGATGCTTTATAAAATGATTCCCCTTTTAGTTGATTTTAGTCAATTCTTCAATTCAACGATTGACCAAAAGAGAATATTAATATAATAAATTGCATGGCCGTACCTCAATCAAATACTTATATTTAGTTCTATGCAATGATTCGCCCCAATGAATTCGTCTATTTCGATTGTAGCCTGGTGGATAATGATAACGAAAAGGAATAGAAAAAAATAAATAAAAAAAAAAAAAAGAGATTTCTAAAAAACGGGGTGATTCGGCGAGGGGGACATAATTAGGTATATGGAATCAAATGCCAACTCTTGTGTATTTTTTGAATTTGAAAAGGGGTTCTAGAATACGATTGACTTTAAGATACAAATACTTGGAGTCTAAGATATGAATAGTTGGTTTACGTTCTGTAAGAAAGACATGTATATGGGATATTAGATATTGCTAGTTATATATGAACTAAAGATATATCTAATCCACCCTACTCTTGTGATTATTGTGAATTTCGATAGGGATTCTAATAGAAATTGTTCGATTTCGTATTTGCTTTGACTGGGAATTGAATCAATAAAAATAAAGAGATGAAAGAAAGAAAACGAACGAAGAATTCAAAAAAGGGTTCCGAAAAAAGAAATGGAAGAACAAAAGTCGTATGGATTTACAAAAATCCTGTGTTGTGCCTGTGGATCGAAACTAAAAAAGAGATATCTAAAAAGTTTTGATGGTTCAATAATAATATTATTATTACATTACGCCAATTGGGAGTTCTTAGTTACTTCGGCTGGGCGAATCCTAGTGACGGAATAATTAAGTCATAATTTATTGGACGATTGTATCATTAACGATTTCTTTAGTTTTTCTTTATTTTAGTGCGAGGGACTTATCATGAATCCACTGATTTCTGCCGCTTCCGTTATTGCTGCTGGGTTGGCTGTTGGGCTTGCTTCTATTGGACCTGGAGTTGGTCAAGGTACTGCTGCGGGCCAGGCAGTAGAAGGGATCGCGAGACAGCCCGAGGCGGAGGGAAAAATACGAGGTACTTTATTGCTTAGTCTGGCTTTTATGGAAGCTTTAACAATTTATGGGCTGGTTGTAGCATTAGCACTTTTATTTGCGAATCCTTTTGTTTAATCCTAGAAATAGGAAGGGCAATTTACTTATTTTTTTTCTCTTATTTATTATATCTGTGTTTCTGGCTTTTTCGAATTCTATCAAGATTTAACTCCTCCAATTGGAAGGACTGATTTGAGGATGGGGAATTAGGATAGGCATACCAGTTCGCCCTTTTCTTTCCCTTTCTTAGTCTAAAGGAAACCCTCTTTTTAAGTGATGCTGCACCAAACGAGGGTTTTGCAATTGACAGGAGTCCCGGCCCCTAATACTAATAAGTATCCCTCTTATCGGGAATCCCCAATTGCCAATTCAAAGAAAGGATTTCGAAATCGAATTTTTGACCCTGTTTCGAAATAGGTAAATTACTAAAAATACAAATAAATTAAATAAATATATATTACGTAGAAAAAAAAAAGAACGCAGTTCTTTTTTTTTTTTTAGTCTATCTAAAAGAGGAGATCATATGAAAAATGTAACCGATTCTTTCGTTTCTTTGGTTAACTGGCCATTCGCCGGGAGTTTCGGGCTTAATACCGATATTTTAGCAACAAATCCAATAAATCTAAGTGTAGTGCTTGGTGTATTGATCTTTTTTGGAAAGGGAGTGTGTGCGAGTTGTTTATTTCAAGAATAGGCTGGACCCAACCAGCTGCACTTTTTTTCGTTATAACTAGGACCAAAGGGAAAAGGGTGCATGATTCCGCGAATTACTTCTGAATCAATTTCAAATCATATTTAAGAACCATAGCATTTCGTGATTTGTTGGTAAATCTATTTTGATTCTCTATCAACCAAACCAATAATGTGGGACCATTAACATGGTTAAAGCTAAAGTTTGAAGTCCAGACACAGCACGGTACTCTTTCTACTACTATGTTTTACTATAGAATAGAAATGGTTTCAAAATGAATAATTAATAATAATTATTGGACTTTTTTTTTTTCGATATAAAACACTCATGTTGATAAAAAGATTTGAGCCTTTTGTTGGTAGTGGAAATTTTATTGGAAAATATTGGAAAAATAGGTATTTCAACCAACCCCTTATTTATGCTGAATCGATGACCTCCATATAAAGTAAGAAGAATTCTTTGGATTTGAAGAAAAAAAGAAACAACTTTGCTGACAATTATATATTTTGATTTGGTCAGAAGAGTCCTCCGAATATTCTGTTCTTGGATTAGGGATCAGTCGCAAGATTCATTTTGGAATATGAATAGAGAAGAGAGGGAGAGGATAGGCTCATTACATTAAAAAAAGATATGGGAACCCCCCCATACATAAGTAGTTGACGTAATTGAGTGGGAGAGCCAAATGAATCGAAAAATTCATGTTTGGTTCGGGAAGGGATCAT